TCAAAGCAAGCTTATTTAAAAAGTGCAAATTTCAACGACAAAGAATTTGAGTCGCTTTTTATACATTCTAATCATAAGCATTTTATATCAAACCTCTCTTTGACCACTATATTCTTAGCAAAAACAAACGGCAATCGATATGCTAATAATAGACCGCTACCGCTAGATATGACAACAAAAGGACCAATTGTAGACATAGATATATCTGGATGTTATGAAAATGGGCTTAAGAATCAAGAGTATCCCATTGAAAGGCCTGTCGTTCTTGAATATAATCGAACTAGTAAGATTAATCAATACATGTCTCTAAGAACATTCTTATCTAAATATAGAAATGAGCTTGTTTCCAGCTTATGGTATTTAAGAGTCTCTACCGTAGATAGCCTGAGCTTTCATCAAGATTATTTCTATACATGGGTCCCACCAATACATATAAGAGATATATTAAACACTGACAATGATTTAATAGAAGATCTTGAAGAAGAACTCTCAAATGATTCTTCACATATATACACTCGAGAAGTTAAATTAGCTGCACTGCAATCAGACAATCTAGATTGGCTTGAAAATGTTTGCTCAAGACAAGAAAGAGAAGAATTTTTAGACAAATTAGAAGTAATTGCCGCTGTTTTTTATTCAAAAAGCAAGAGAGTTAAAAACATGGAAACTATGAATCATAATTAAATAAAAAACAAACAAGATAACAATGCTATGATTTAATGGGGGTATACATACCACTATATATGGACAGAGTTCCATTATTTAAGGGATGACAATGATTTTTTGTACTTTTTTTATTAATTTTTTCTCCAGCAAAAAGTGAGTATAGTTTCCTTTCATAGACAAAATATTATGGCTTAAAAATTTATAAATTGAATTAACTAGAAAATAATAAGTGAATTTAAGTTCATTAACACTAAAATCAATCAATTAAAATATCCTCAATAAACTTATAAAGTAAATGGTATTTAAAAACTTTTCTAATGAATACTTAACAAGTGTACAAAATTTTTATCATATAACTTAGAGAACTTATATGAAAGTAGTTACTAAAGAAAACAAATTTCTTTAAAAATAAAATGTATAATTATATATAACCGTTAAGAAAAGTGAAAAACATATAGTAATAAGTACTGAGGTGTTTAAAATGATATTTAATCCTCTAACTCTTAATAGTTATACAAATTACTTATATATTTACTTACTTAGTTTGCTTTGGAGAATTTATAATATGACCATAGCAATTGGACAAGAAAAAAATCGTGGTAGTTTTGATTTAATTGATGATTGGGTAAAAAGAGATCGCTTCGTATTTGTTGGCTGGTCTGGATTACTACTCTTTCCTTGCTCTTATTTAGCACTAGGTGGATGGTTAACAGGCACAACTTTTGTAACATCTTGGTATACTCATGGCTTAGCTAGTTCTTATCTAGAAGGTTGCAATTTTTTAACAGCTGCTGTATCAACACCAGCTAATAGTATGGGTCATTCTTTATTATTACTTTGGGGACCTGAAGCTCAAGGCGATTTTACAAGATGGTGTCAAATAGGCGGATTGTGGTCTTTTATTGCTTTACATGGATCATTTGGATTAATTGGTTTTTGCTTAAGACAATTTGAAATTGCTAGACTAGTAGGGATAAGACCTTATAATGCAATAGCATTTTCAGGACCTATTGCTGTATTTGTATCTGTTTTCTTAATGTATCCATTGGGACAAGCTAGTTGGTTCTTCGCACCTAGTTTTGGTGTAGCAGCCATATTCCGATTCTTGCTATTCTTACAAGGTTTCCATAATTGGACTTTGAATCCTTTCCATATGATGGGTGTTGCAGGAATATTAGGAGGTGCTTTGTTATGTGCAATACACGGGGCTACAGTTCAGAATACATTGTTTGAGGATGGCGATGCAGCAGACACATTCAGAGCTTTCACTCCGACTCAATCAGAAGAAACATACTCTATGGTAACTGCTAATCGTTTCTGGTCTCAAATTTTTGGAGTAGCTTTTTCTAATAAACGCTGGTTACATTTTTTTATGCTATTTGTTCCTGTAACTGGCTTATGGACTAGTGCTTTTGGCATAGTTGGCTTAGCATTAAATTTGAGAGCATATGATTTTGTATCTCAAGAGCTAAGAGCAGCTGAGGATCCAGAATTTGAAACTTTTTACACAAAAAATATCTTATTAAACGAAGGAATTCGTGCATGGATGGCCGCACAAGATCAACCTCACGAAAACTTCATATTCCCTGAGGAGGTTTTACCACGTGGAAACGCCCTTTAACAACAATGCTAGCATCGGTGGCCGAGATATCGAATCTACAGGTTTTGCTTGGTGGTCTGGCAACGCCAGACTAATCAACGTATCAGGAAAATTATTAGGAGCTCATGTAGCTCACGCAGGTGTTATGGTTTTTTGGACAGGTGCAATGACTTTATTTGAAGTTGCACATTTTGTACCGGAAAAACCACTTTATGAACAAGGATTTATTTTAATTCCTCACCTAACAACATTAGGTTGGGGTGTAGGGCCTGGTGGGGAAATTGATAACATATATCCTTACTTTGTAGTAGGTGTATTACATTTAATTTCTTCTGCTGTTTTAGGCTTTGGTGGATTATATCATTCATTAATAGGACCTGATACTCTCGAAGAATCTTTTCCTTTTTTTGGCTATGATTGGCGAGATAAGAATAAAATGACTACTATTCTTGGTATACATTTGATCTTACTAGGAATAGGTGCTTTTTTATTAGTTGCCAAAGCTTTATTCTTTGGAGGAGTTTATGATACATGGGCACCTGGAGGTGGAGATGTACGCATTATAAATAATCCAACACTAAATCCATCTGTAATTTTTGGCTATGTTCTAAAGTCTCCTTTTGGTGGAGATGGATGGGTAGTTAGTGTAGATAATATGGAAGACTTAATTGGTGGTCATGTATGGATAGGTGTTATATGCATTTCTGGAGGAATATGGCATATATTAACTAAACCATTTGCATGGGCCAGAAGAGCATTCGTATGGTCAGGAGAAGCCTACCTTTCTTATAGTCTTGGGGCATTATCGTTAATGGGCCTAACTGCGTCTAATTATGTTTGGTATAATAATACAGCTTATCCTAGCGAATTTTATGGCCCTACTGGACCTGAAGCTTCTCAAGCACAAGCTTTTACTTTTTTAGTAAGAGACCAAAGATTAGGAGCAAATGTAGCTTCAGCACAAGGACCTACTGGACTTGGGAAATACTTAATGAGATCACCTAGTGGTGAAATCATCTTTGGTGGAGAAACCATGCGTTTTTGGGATTTAAGAGCACCATGGGTAGAACCTTTAAGAGGTCCCAATGGACTTGATTTAAATAAAGTCAAAAACGATATACAACCTTGGCAGGAAAGAAGAGCTGCTGAATATATGACACATGCTCCTTTAGGTTCACTAAACTCAGTAGGTGGTGTAGCAACTGAGATCAACTCAGTAAATTATGTATCTCCTAGAAGTTGGTTGACAACATCTCATTTCTTTTTAGGTTTCTTTTTATTCATCGGTCATCTGTGGCATGCTGGAAGAGCTAGAGCTGCCGCTGCTGGATTTGAGAAAGGAATCAATAGAGAGAATGAAGCTGTATTATCGATGAGACCACTAGATTAAATAAATCAAAATTAACCCAAACTATTTTCCTTATTCGGCCAAGGAAAATAGTTTTTGCAATATTCAAATATTAATTAATATTTCTAATAAATTCCAATCAAACTTAAGACAGATACTGAAAAGAATAACTCTATTGTAAGTACAATTATAAAAGCTATCATTGCCAGTCTTCCATTCCAATTTTCAGCACCTATAGAAAAGCCCCATATCCATTGATTACGATACATATAATTCTATAATTTATTGATGATTAACTACGTATATACTATAATAAGTTTATATAGCTATGAACTAGATAAATTCAATTAATATACATGCAATTAAATATATACCTGCTTACTCATCCTTTTATTCAAATATTATCTAATCATATTGTAGAGAAAGAGGAACACAATAATTTTATTTATTACCTTAAATCTCAACAATTAGGTACTTTTTTAATCTACGAAGCTGTAAGAAAATGGATCAGCTTAAAAAATATTTATATAAAAAAAATCAATTATATTCAGCAACTAAAAGTTCATTATCCATTGGAATCTTATCTTATTATTTCAGATCTCACTACATCACATAGTATAATAACAAATGCAGCTAAATTATTTCCCTATATACAATTTAAAGACATAAGTAATATATATGAACAAGTAAATTATAGAAAGAATGAAAAATCATTTTTTTTTGAAAAATCTTTATGTAATTATAATACTATCAAATCAATTGATTATTTAATACAATATAGAGGTATAAATGTTAATCAAATGAAAGTTGCTTGTATTATATGTAATAATAAAGTTTTAAATCTAATAGGAGAAAGCTATCCTGGTTTAGAAATATACACAACAAAAATAATTAACTTTTAATCAAAATAGATTGTTAAATAATAATATAAATACAGATGAATATCATTACTAACTCATTTAATTTAATATTTACATCCATAGCAAACTTTTCTGAAATATACTTAATATTAATTTTACTTAAACTCTCTTTAGCTTGGTTTCCTACAGTTAATTGGTACAATGAACCTTTTTGCTCTTTAAATAGATTGACAGATCCTTATTTAAGACTTTTCAGAGGTACTATACCTATAGTTTTTGGCATGGATATGTCGCCAATGTTGGGTATTATATTCTTGCAATGTTTAACTGTAATTTTTAATAACATACGCATTGAGTCAATAATATAAGAAGATTAAAAATATGTTAAACTTATAGAACCAATATACATGCTATTATAGATAATAAATTATGCTTAAAATCAGACTTAAAAAGTTCGGCAGGAAAAAACAACCTAGCTACCGAATAATAGTTATAGATAGTAAAAAAAGAAGAGATGGTAAAGCAATAGAAGAAATTGGTTTTTATAATCCTTTAACCAAAGAAACTAAAATAGATATTGATACACTACAAAGAAGAATTATATGTGGTGCACAATTAACAAGAACAATCAAAGATTTATTCTATAAACATACTAATCAAACAGAGGCATAAAATTGAATAAATTTACTTTCAAAATTTTATGGCTTGAGAATAATGTAGGTATAGCCATAGATCATATTATAGGCCAAAATTTAAGTCCATTAACATCATATTTTTTTTGGCCACGTAACGATGCTTGGGAAGAGCTGAAAAATGAATTAGAATCTAAGCCATGGATAAATGAAGAAGAAAAAATAGAAATTTTGAATCAAGCCACAACGATAATTAATTTCTGGCAAGAAACCGGTAAGAACAAATCCTTGAAAAAAGCTCATGAAAAGTTTCCTGATTTTATATTTACAGGAAGCAATTAATATTTATGGATGATTAGAAGATTTTTCCAACTAATCATCTGATAATTTAGATCATATTTATAAAATTAAATGAATAAAGACATAAGTATAAAAAAAAAATAGATTTACTAATAATAGCTGTTGAAGCACTAAATTTATGTACTTTACATACACAGTACAATAATAACTGCAACCTTGTACTATTTTTAACACGCTCCAGCAATTTTTTAAGACATGTTAACTCTAACACAGAAACTTTACTAAATACTTATCTTGAATGCATATATTTAATATATCAAGCTATACAAGACCCTTGTTTACAGAGAATTGCAAATTATATTGTATTAACCTACTATAATAACTCAGAAGAAAAATCTGTAAGACAATATATTGGGAAATATTTATATTGCTATAAAAAAACCCAATATTATTATAATAGACGAAGTTGCTCTGATACACTTAATATAAATGAAATACCTATATACAACATATATATAATTAGTAAAGCATATAAATATAATGGAAATTGCCTACAATATCTTATTAGATATTTATGCTCATAGCATAAACAATATTATTCAGACACTATACACTCTGTAGTTAAAATCATAGAAGAAATAGAAGAAGCATTTTGTAAAGCTGAACGGGTAACCTTAGAAGGATCAATAATACCACAGTTATACATATCAACTAAACTTCCTTCATTAGCATTATAACCTATAGAAAAGCTACTGTTCTTAACTTTCTCTACAACCACAGTACCATTAAAACCTGAGTTTTCTACTATTCTACTTAAAGGAGCTGTTAAAGCTCTTTGCACTATTAAAGCACCAACTAGCTCTTCTCCAATTAAATTATTATTTGCCCACTTTTGCAAATCTTTAGACAAATGAACAAATGTAGCTCCTCCACCTGGCACAATACCCTCTTCAATCGCTGCTCTAGTGGCATTTATAGCATCCTCTAAGCGAAGTTTTTTGTCTTTCATTTCAGTTTCAGTTGCCGCACCTACTTTAATAACTGCAACACCGCCTGCTAGCTTAGCTAATCTTTCTTGCAAATTTTCTTTTTCATAATTATTAGTACTTACCTCTAATTGACGTCTAATTTGATCACAACGTTTTTTGATATTAGTTTCATTTGTATTAGCAGCAATAATAGTAGTCGAATCTTTTGTCACTTGTACTGTTTTTGCTTGTCCTAGATCGTCAATAGATATAGTGCTGAGAGATAAGCCAATATCTTCAGAAATTACTTTACCCGATGTTAAGATACCTATATCATCTAATAATGCTTTTCTTCTATCTCCAAAACCAGGAGCTCTAACAGCAACTACATTAATTATTCCTCTTAATTTGTTTACAATAATCGTAGCCAAAGCTTCCTTTTCAATATCCTCTGCTATGATTAATAAAGATCTACCCGTTTTAGCAACTTGCTCTAATATAGGCAATAATTCTTGTTGAATTAATGTTATCTTTTTGTCTGTCAACAAGATATAAGGGTTATCCTGATTAACTTCCATTTTTGATGTCTCTGTTATAAAATATGGAGAGATAAAGCCTTTATCAAATTTCATACCCTCTTTTATTTCTAACTGAGTCATTGTAGACTGTCCCTCTTCTAAAGATATTACTCCCTCTTTGCCTACTTGACTTATAGCATCTGCTATCATATTACCGATATTAACATCATTACCAGCTGAGATAGAAGCAACTTGAGTTATATTCTGTATATCATTAACTGGACGTGAATATTCTGCTATTTTAGAAACTACAAATTTTACTGCTTTATCAATACCTTTTCTTACAATCATTGGATTAGCACCTGCTGCTACATTTTTTAAGCCTTGCTTTACAATAGCATGTGCTAAAACAGTTGCTGTTGTAGTACCATCTCCAGCAACATCATTAGTTTTTGATGCTGCCTGTCTAATAAGTGCTACTCCTGTATTCTCTACCAAATCTTTTAATTCTATTTCCTTGGCTATTGTAACACCATCATTAACTATTTGTGGTGAACCAAATTTTCTTTCTAACACAACATTGCGACCTCTAGGTCCTAATGTCACAGAAACAGCTTCTGCCAAAATATCCATACCTCTTTCTAAAGCTTTGCGAGCATTATCTTGATATACAATCTGTTTAATCATAAAATTTATTTTAAATTCCTCAATATATTATAGAAATACAAATATCCAAATAAAAGTAAGCTTTTTTATAATCTTATATAATATATACTAATAAATATTACAATCGAAATGAATAAAAACCTGTTTTATCATACAGTAAATAATGTTATACTATGAACACAATACAATAGGGCTTGTAGCTCAGAGGATGAGAGCACGTGGCTACGAACCACGGTGTCGGGGGTTCGAATCCCTCCTTGCCCGGTAAAATATATATTCACTTATTACTTTATAACCTATTTTTTATGCAAATATTAAGAGGAACAAAAGACATATTAGCTGATGAAATACTTTTATGGCGGTATATTTATAATACAGCCTTAAAAGTTTGCTCATTATACAATTATCATGAAATTCAAACACCTATACTAGAATTAACATCTCTTTTTACAAGAAGCATAGGAAATGATACAGACATAGTGAATAAAGAAATGTACAGCTTCATAGATCAAGGACAACGTAATATAACACTTAGACCAGAAGGTACAGCAAGCGTTGCTAGATCATTTATAACAAATAAACTATATATTAACAATAGCTCTAATAAATTTTGGTACCTAGGTCCAATGTTTAGGTATGAAAGACCTCAAAGCGGAAGACAGAGACAATTTCATCAATTAGGCATCGAATGTTTAGGGAGTGCTGAACCTATTGCGGATGCAGAAGTAATCCGTATAGCAACTAAAATCTTATACGAACTAGATATAAAAAACTATAAACTTGAAATTAATTCAATAGGAAGTTTAGAAGAAAGACAAAAGTATCAAGTAGAACTTTTAATATACCTAAAAAAGTATAAGCACGACTTAGATAAAGACTCTCAAAAACGCTTACATAATAATCCCTTACGAATTTTAGATAGTAAACATATTAAAACGCAGGAGATTCTTCAAAAAGCTCCTTCACTAAAAATGTACTTAGGTAAGGAATCAAAGGAACATTTCAATAGATTATGCAATTACTTAGATGCCATGGATATAAAATACAGTATCAATGAGCAGCTAGTTAGAGGCTTAGATTACTATAATTATACAGCATTTGAAATTAAATATAATGAACTTGGTAGCCAAGATACCATATGTGGTGGTGGAAGATATGACTGCCTCATAAAAAGCCTAGGTGGACCTAATACTGCTTCAGTAGGTTGGGCCATGGGCATAGAAAGACTACTATTGATATTAAAAAATCACTTTCAACCAACACGCATAAAACCTGAAATTTATATTGCTACAAAAGGCATGCAAGCAAAATTAAACATTTGGCCTATACTAAGTCTTCTAGAAGAAGCAAATATTTCATTTGAGCTAGACTTACAAAACAACAGTTTTCAAAAACAGCTTAAAAGAGCTAGTAAATTAGGATTTTCTATATGCCTACTTATAGGAGATGATGAAATAGATAACAATAGTATTACTGTTAAATCCCTTAAAGAACATAAGCAAAAAATAGTTAGTACAGGTGGATTAATTCAAGAAGTACAAAAACTTATTAATAAACCTTGACAACACATAGACAAACACTGTTACAATATGTTTAAGAAATCATATTATTATTGGGGTGTAGCCAAGCGGTAAGGCAGCGGACTTTGACTCCGCCATTCGCAGGTTCGAATCCTCCCACCCCAGTGTATAGTTTATTACAAATTTATTCTTATCTTAATAAGAAGTTATTTTAAACTTAAATTTATAAATGAAAAAATTGATTTACAAGAATCAATTATATTATCTACTATAATAATAATTAAATTTAACCATCAACATTAAAATTTTATTAACAACCAAATTTAGAGATTAATTATGGCATTTATTCAGTTTATTCAAGGTATTAATGAAACAGTCGTTCCAGATGTTAAACTAACAAGATCTAAGGATGGTAGTACAGGAACAGCAACTTTTCGATTCAATCAACCAGATATTTTGAAAGCTGGCATGAAAGACAAAGGAGATATTACAGGTATGTATTTGAAAGACGAAGAAGGTGAAATGATTACAAAAGATGTAAATGCAAAATTTATTAATGGTAAACCTAAAGCAATAGAATCTATTTATATTATTAAAAGTCCTTTAGACTGGGATAGATTTATGCGTTTTATGGAAAGATATGCTAATGATAATCAATTATCTTTCACAAAAGCTACAACATAAATTACTTATTATGACATATATCCATTGCATTTATAATTATAGTGGATATGAATAAATACATAAAAAATTTAATATGAAATTCTCCTGGAAATCATTAAACGACTTAATTAATCTAAAGTATATACAAATAAATAGCCTAGCCAGCAAATTAACATTAGCTGGATTTGAAGTCGAAGAAACTATATATATGGATTATATGAATGATTACATAATAGATATCGATATAATCGCAAATAGACAAGATATTGGATGCATTTTTGGTCTAGCAAAAGAAATTAGTATAATACTAAATATACCTTTAAAAAGCCAAGTGTTACAAAAAGATTCAACAAATTATAATCAACAACACTTACACGATACTTTCCATAGCTCTAAATCTGTACTAAATATTGCTATTCAGCAGATAAAAGATATTCAATCTTTCCAATCACCTATATGGCTAAAAAATTCTCTCATTATAAATAATATAGAACCTTCAAACACAATACTAGATATTATTCATTATATTTATATAAAATGGGGTCAAGATATACATGTTTTAGACTCTCAATCAATTACACACAAACCTTTCGATATAAGGTTAATTAAATTGATTCAACTTAATCGAGAAAACTTATCAAAGAATATAAATAAAAAGCTACACACTGAACTAATTCAATATAAACAATGTACATTATCTACTAATGGCTACAATATCAATAACCAGTATGCCCATAAATCTTCAAGCTCTTCAATAATTATATTTAGCACTATACTTGATCCTATATATATAAAAAATAACATTATAAATAAAAAATCCGTAAAGCATCTGAGATATTCTAACAGAAATCATTTTATAACAGCGTACAGAGAAGCTATTCAACTAATAACTCAATTTACAAATGGTAATATAGAAAAAGAATATAGTTACCATAGGAAAAAACCAGAACAAATTATTAATATACATAAAAACTTGATTTACAATATTTTAGGACCTTTAAACAATCAACACAAAACATATTTAACTATTAATAATATATTCAATATATTTACACAACTTCAACTTCAACCCGAATATAAAAACCATGTTTTCACCTTAACAATACCTCAATATAGGAATGAAGACATGCAAAGGCCTATAGATATTATTGAAGAGATTGGTAGGATATATGGTTTTAACAAATTTACAGATAATCTACCTGTAGCAATTAAACAAGGCCATATAGCTAATAACACCAAGAATATATACAAAATAAGAAAAATTTTTCGAGATATAGGATTGCATGAAATTAAAAATTACTCATTGCAAAAATATAATAATAAGGAAAATATTAATCTATATAATCCATTAACTAAAGATCAATCTAATTTAAGAGCAAGTTTATTACATAATTTAATTCAAACTAAAAAGTATAATATAAAACATCGCAATAAAAACATAGAAGGATTTGAAATTGGCAATGTTTTTTATAAAAAGGATCAGATATTTTTTCACGAGACCACAAATATTGGAGGTATATTAGGTAATACAAGCTTTGCAAGACAATCATGGTCAAATTCTGCAAATGAATTAACCTGGTTTCAAGCTAAAGGTAATATAGAAGAATTATTCAATAGACTCAAAGCAAATGTTGAATGGGTGTCTTTTATTCAAAATAATTATGGTATTAATACTCATTACGATTTGAATATATACGATCAAAGACGTTCAGCTTTACTGTATAATATATTTACTAAAGAACACATAGGTATATTTGGAGAGCTACAAAAGAAATTCCATGATGAACTAAATAGTAATCACACAACTTATATATTTGAGATGAATATAAATGCTTTATCAAAAACGATAAGAATAAATAATTACTTAGAATATATAATTAAACCTTACTCATGTTATCCAAGCATAACTCGAGATATATCAGTGAGATTAAAATCGAACTCAAATATTGCTGATATTATAGACTCGATTTCAAAACAAAACTCTAAATTAATAGAATCAATAGTTATATTTGATGAATATGAAAAAATTATACGCAAAAGAAAAGATAAATATATAAGTATAAGAATAACATATAGAGCACAAAACAGAACTCTAAACGATACCGACATTACAGATATTGACAATCAGATAAATAATATAATCAACAGCTATGCATAATATAAGAGTAAGTCATAAGCCGGATTCTGTTCTTTAATAAAAAGAATATATATTACTTATTTATATAGATATTAAAGGGTAGTTATTAATCTAAAGTTTTATTGAAAACTTCATGCAGTAAATATGACAAATATAATGACCTGTAAAATGTTAGATAACACTTAACTCTTATATTGGATCACTTTGCTCTTAAATAGGGGTTTACCTAGCAAATATCTTAATAATATTTCTGGTAAGCTCTTACCTTACCTTTGCATCCTTACCTTATACAGGCGGTTTATTTCTGTGGCACTTTCCTCATAGTTACTTATACTGTTTACTATACAACTACTGCTATCTAAATAGAGACCGGACTTTCCTCAAAGTCGTAAAAACCTTGCAACTACCTACGCTTACTCTACAAAAATAACATACTAAATTGAATCAAAAAAAGCAAGTATTTGACATATGAGAAAAAAGCATAAATTCACAGAAAAAAAATTTGTATCCATGTTAAATCAGTATAATTACAATCTACATTTAGGCGATATTGTCGCAGGCACTATTTTTAATTCAGAGAGTAAAGGATGTTTGGTAGATATAGGTACAAATATAGCAGGTTATTTACCTCTTGATGAGACATTATTATACTATAGAGAATCTTCTACTATATTCACAAACTTAGATAATCAAATCACGAGAGATTTTTTTATATTAGCATATCAAAAACATTCCCAACAAATTTTACTATCTATTAAACGACTAGATTACATCCGAGCATGGAAAAGAATCAAACAATTATATATAGAGGATGTTATTTTAGATGCTCCTATAATCAATATCAATAAAGGAGGTATTATCACTTATATAGAAGGATTACAGGGATTTATACCAAAATCTCATCTAATTCATGAGCCTGAATTTTATTCAAATCATACAACTATAAAATGTCAGCTACTAATAACAGATGAGAAAAGTAACAAATTAATACTAAGCAATAAAAGAGCTATGCTAGCATTAACAAAAGATAAATTTAGAATAGATCTAATAGTGAAAGGCAAAATTATTGCAATAAAAGAATATGGTGTATTTATAGAAATAGATAATATAACTGCTTTATTGCATATTTCAGAAATAGGATACAAATATATAAATAACCTAAATAACCTATTTAGCATAGGTAGTTATATAAAAGTCAAAATAATTCATATAGACTTAAAACAAGGTCGACTATCTGTAACTAAAAAAGGTCTAAATTAACCTCCACCTACAATAGTAATAACTTCTATTGTGTCCTCTGATTTTAGAATAATATTAGATAACTTATCAGTAGATACAATACTTTGATTGTACTCAATAATAATAGAGTTTAGATCAAATTGGTAATATACTAGTAAATCATACAAAGAAGTTTCAGCAGAACAATTTAAAGGTTTTCCATTCAAGATAATTGTATTATATATAAAATCCATAATTTATCCTAAGCTAGTAGACTAAATTCAAAAAAAATATTATACTAGGTTTGTATTATATATATGGCGGGTGTAGCCAAAAGGTTAAGGCAATGGATTGTGACTTCATCATTCGCGGGTTCGAATCCCGTCATTCGCCCTATTATTTTAAGAAATTATTAACCGCAGCAAATTTTACTAGTTGTGTTCTGTTTTTAGTATTCGTTTTTAAGAATAAACGACTCACATATTTTTCTATTGTCCTCAAATTCAATTGTAGTTTAGATGCTATTTCTTTATTCATTAAACCTTGATAAACTAATTGAAAAACCTCTAACTCTTTACGAGTTAAAACCAGATCCAACTGATTTATAGAAGAAAAATCACGATCTACTACATGAGTTTGCATCATTAGATCAAAATTCTTTAATAAATTACGAACTATAGATAAAAGCTCAAAGGGGCTAAAAGGCTTAACTAAATAAGCACTACAACCAAGATCATACCCTTTAATTCTATCATGAGTCATACCTTTTGCTGTAAGGAAAATTATAGGCGTACAATAAAAATTGGGGTTTAATCGCAACAATTTAATCAAATCATAACCATCTACACTAGGCATTACTATGTCCATGATTATTAAATCAAAATGTTTATGTTGTAAAGCTTGTAAAGCTTGTTGAGCTGTGTTTTTAGATACTACATTAAAACCTTCATCTAATAAATAGTTAGCTACAGACTTAGTTAAATCTAAATCATCATCCACTAATAATATATTTTTTTTCATCTGAAAATTAATTTATATGTACAAAAAATCAAGTCATATTAAAATCATGAAATGGCTAAATAAGTTGTCAGAAGCAAGAATTTCTTTTTATACTTACAAACTTAATATTAATGATTGTATCATATACAATTACGAACTATTTAATTCTAATACAAGATCTTTTATAGTAATATCTGGCTTACTATATTTACAAAAAGTATTCCTTAATGGAGAAAAATTATGCATAGCTATCTTAACAAGAGATACTTTGTTGCATTTAGATTTTAACAATATAAGTAAAAAATTGTACTATTATCAGTTAATATCTTTAAATACAAGTTATATTATCAGCTTGTGTAATAATGACTTATATGCTAAAAAGAAACAACATATTATATTAAATATGCATAAAGGATATTGCAAAACCCTTATAGCTTATGAAAAAATGATTCATATACTAACTCATAAATACATTAAATATAGAGTTATTCAATTGTTACTTTTTCTATCTATAGAAGAAGGAAATATAATCAATAATACTATTATTATACCATTTTATATTAGCCAATCTAGTATAGGTAACATTGTAGGAAGTAATAAAAATACAATTAATAAAATAATTAAAGCTTTGGAAAAACAAAAAATTATCTGCTATTCAAATTATAAAAGAAGAATTATTATTAAAGATATAATAGGTTTAAACAAAGCTAAGTTAATACTATAAATCTCATAAATATATACCTTCAAAAAATATGCATGTTATAATATTTATTATATAGAATCACTGTCAGTCTAAATGCAAAATTATTAAAATAAGCAAAATTATGGGAAAAGTATATGATTGGTTTGAAGAAAGGCTAGAAATTCAAGCCATTGCTGACGATATAACTAGTAAGTACGTACCTCCACACGTTAATATTTTTTATTGTATTGGTGGAATAGTATTTACATCATTTCTAATTCAAGTTGCTAGTGGCTTCGCAATGACTTTTTATTATAGACCAACAGTAGCTGAAGCTTTCTCATCGGTTGAATACATTATGACTGACGTTAACTTTGGTTGGTTAATTAGATCTATTCATAGGTGGTCAGCAAGTATGATGGTTTTAATGTTGATACTACATGTTTTTCGTGTATATTTAACAGGAGGGTTTAAAAAACCACGCGAGTTAACTTGGGTCACGGGTGTGATACTAGCTGTACTAACAGTATCTTTTGGCGTAACAGGATACTCACTACCTTGGGATCAAATCGGTTATTGGGCTGTAAAAATTGTAACCGGCGTTCCTGAAGCTATACCGATAGTTGGTAGTAGTATAGTTGAATTATTAAGAGGAAGTGTCAGTGTAGGACAAAGTACATTAACACGTTTTTATAGTTTACATACTTTTGTATTGCCATTGCTTACAGCTGTATTTATGCTTATGCATTTTCTTATGATTCGTAAGCAAGGTATATCAGGACCTTTATAAAATATAAAAAGCAACTAAAAAATATATATTAACCATTTTATCAAAGAGGTTTAACATGTCTATTATTAAGAAACCCGATTTAACTGACCCTAAATTACGCGCAAAACTAGCTAAAGGTATGGGACATCATTATTATGGTGAACCTGCTTGGCCTAATGATTTATTATATATGTTTCCAGTTGTAATTCTTGGAACTATAGCTTGTAACGTTGGTCTAGCTATTTTAGAGCCATCAGTTATTGGTGAACCTGCCAATCCTTTTGCAACACCACTAGAAATTCTACCTGAGTGGTATTTTTTCCCTACATTTAATTTACTTAGAGTCATACCTAATAAATTGATTGGTGTTTTATCTATGGCATCTGTACCTGCTGGATTAATAACTGTACCTTTTATTGAAAACATTAATAAATTCCAAAATCCTTTTCGAAGACCTGTTGCAACATCCGTTTTTTTATTTGGAACAGTTGTAAGCATTTGGTTAGGCATAGGAGCTACTATGCCTCTATCAAAAGCTCTTACCTTAGGTATATTCTAAATTAAAGTTAGAATTTAAATACATATACAACTAGTTTTAATATTATATAAAATGACTAGTTGTATAAATATAATAGTTATTTTACAGAAACCTTAGCTCCTGCTTCTTCTAACTTAACCTTAATATTTTCTGCTTCTTCTTTAGAAGTACCTTCTTTTAATGACTTTGGTGTTGATTCTACTAAATCTTTAGCCTCTTTTAAACCTAATCCTGTTAAAGAGCGTACTACTTTAAGTATAGCTATTTTTTTTGAGGCTGGTACTTCATCTAATACAACATTAAACTCCGTCTTTTCTTCTTGAGCTGCATTACTAAAAGAATCATCAGAAATTGGCATAGCAGCCATACCGCTAGACTGAGTTACAGATGCGTCGACCTCAAAAGTATTTTCTATTTGCTTAACTAATTCCGCAGCCTCTAATAAAGTTAATAACTTTAATTCTTCTATAATACTTTCTATTTTAGTTGACATAAAAATCCAAAAATAATAATAACTAATAAATATAATAAACTTTTTCTCTTAGACTACTAATTGTCTTTTAATAAACTAATATCTATAGGTATAGATGGACCCATTGTACTCGATAAATACATTGACTTCCAGTACTTACCTTTAGAACCTGATGGGCGATTTTTATCAACTGACTCTTGAATAGCTTTAAGATTGAGATTTAAATCATTTGCAGAAAAATTAATTTTTCCTATCGGTATATGAATAATACCTGTACGATCAACTCTATATTCTAACTTACCTTTCTTAAACTCTTGAATCGATGACTTCAGATCATTACTTACTGTTCCTGCCTTAGGTGATGGCATTAACCCCTTAGGACCCAATATTTTACCCAGCTTAGCTATTAGTAACATAACATCTGGTGTAGCTATTAATTTATCGAAATCTGAACGACCTTGAAATATTTCATTAATCAAATCTTCTGATCCTACTATATCAGCACCTGCTTCAAGAGCATCAGCTATTTTTTCTCCTTTAGTAATAACTGCAATTTTTAGCTCTTTTCCTGTTCCTTTTGGTAGTATTACTGTTGATCTTAATTGTTGATCAGAGTATTTAGGATCCAAAGCTAGAACTGCATGAATTTCAATAGTTTCAATAAAGTTTACTGTTGATAGAGATTTAATCAAAGAGAGAGCTTCTAAAGGAGAATAAAATTTAGATTTATCTACTTTTTGAGCTATTTGCTGAAAACGACGTGAATATTTACGCATGATTATGATTTTACACTTCTTATCTTATTAAGTTATCTATTTAATTACTTTTATACCCATACTATTAGCTGTACCAGATACTATAGACATTGCTTTTTGAACATCGTTAGTATTCAAGTCTTGTAGCTTTGTTTCAGCAATTTCTTGAAGCTGCTTCAAAGAAATTGATCCAACCTCTTGAGAATTAGGTTGACTTGAACCTTTTTGTACTCCAGCTGCCTTTGCTATTAATACAGAAGCTGGAGGAGTTTTCAGAATAAACGTAAAGCTTCTATCTTCATAAATAGAAATTTCAACAGGAATTACTAGACCTACTTTATCTGCTGTTTTAGCGTTATAGTCCTTGCAAAACATTACGATATTAGCGCCATATTGACCTAAAGCAGGTCCTACCGGAGGAGCAGGTGTTGCTTTACCGGCCGTTAATGCTAACTTAACAATACCTAGAATTTTTTTAGCCATACAACTTTGAATTTATTAAATAAATATTTGTGTGAATACCTTTAATTTAGTTATTATCTAAAAATAAATATACAGATTATTATATGCATTATTATGTATTTTTCCAATACTTTACTTTAACTTCTATACATAAGGCATCGATCACGCCTTGAAGGACTTGAACCCTCGACATTAGGTTTTGGAAACCTACGTTCTACCAACTGAACTAAAGGCGTACTAACGTTAGTATAACATTGAATCTTATATAAAAAGATATATATTAATGTACTTATATAACAAAGTAAAAAGAATTATCAAGATAACTAAAACAATGCCCATGCTTAATCCTAATTTAACAACTGTCACAATCACTCATAATGAATATAAACTATATTCACGACAATTAGTACTTAAATCTGTAGGAACAGAAGGACAAAAGAGATTAAAATCTGCTAAAATCCTATTTATTGGTGCTGGTGCATTAGCATCTTCTAGTCTTATTTACTTAGCAGCATCTGGAATAGGACATATAGGAATTATAGATAAAGATAAAGTAGTAAAATCTAACTTGCACAGACAAATTATATACAAACATGAGAATTTAGATCAACCTAAAGTTGATTCTGCAAAAAATATCATCAAAGGAATCAATGATTCATGCAATGTTATTGTATATAATGACAGATTATCTTCATTTAATTATTTAGATATAATCAGAAAATATGATCTCATAATGGACAGTTGTGATAATTTCGAAACACGATATTTAATTGATATGGCATGCTATAAACTACATAAAATACATATTTACGGCGCTATTCAAGAATTTGAAGGACATATAAGTGTATTTAATTATAAAAATGGGCCTAGATATAAAGATATATATCCTCAATACTTAAATTTAGAAAATAATTCATGTAACTCATTAGGCGTTTTAGGCATTATTCCAGGAGTAATAGGTATGCTACAAACAACTGAAGCTATGAAAATCATTTTAGGAATAGGAGAAATTTTAAGTGGATATCTTTTAAAATACAATAGTTTAAACACATCGTTTAAAAAAATCAGAATAAATCCTATAACATGGAAATACAATAGTAACAAGATATCTACATTTAACTCTTTAACAAAGAAGGTGATTGAATTAAATTCATTAACAAATTACCTTGAAAATCAGTGTTTAATTATAGACGTAAGACAACCAGCAGAATTTCGATCAAGCCACATACCAAAATCAATTAACATACCCCTAATTAATTTAAAATCAAAGAGAATTTTATCTTTCATAAGAAAGAACTCTATAAATAAAAATATAATTATTTATTGTAGTGGGTATGCCAGATCTATTCTAGGATCTAAAATTCTAGATCTATATAAAATCAGTAATCAGATATTACTAGGAGGATTAAACACATGGGAAAAGAAAACTATATAATCATATAATAACAATATATCATATTCTTTAGATATTTTATATAATAGAAAATAAATATAGAGGTATAAAACTATGAATAAAGGTATTAATATTATTCTTAAACAAAATCAAAAACTATTAGGAGAAAAAGGTGAGTTAAAAACCGTAACTAAAGGATTTGCAAGAAATTATTTAATTCCAGAAAATATTGCAGAAGTAGCAACTAAAGGGAAAATCAAGCACTACATGATGTTAAAAAGCATAGCAAATAAGAAATTAGAAGAAAAGTACCTAAATGCTATTAAAGCTCAAAAAAATTTAGAACAAATCTACAAGATTAAATTAAGAAAAAAGGTAAGCGACCAAAAAAACGAGCATATTTTCGGCAGTGTTACTGACAAAGAAATTATTGATAAGATTTTTCATGCAACAGGCATAGAAATAGAAAAAAAACAACTGATTATTCCCAGTATAAAAAATATTGGTAGTTATAAAATTCAAGTAAATATTACCAACGATATACAAGCTAATTTGATTTTACAAATACTACCTGACAGCATATAGTACCAAATGCTATATATCCAACACACAACACTTAAATTTATGCTTACAAACTATTAATTCAATATTTGACTATCAATGTTTATAGAAGTTGATAGTTTATATACACAAGATAACAAATAAGAATAAATAAAATACATGTATAAACAAGATAATTATTATGTTGGACCTCATAATTGCTTAGCAGAAGAAATTTTACTAGGTACTATACTTATTTATCCTAATCTATTTCCAAAAATTTCGAAAATAATTGAAATTGATTCTTTTTTTTTAGAGTGCCATCAAATCATCTATAGAAATCTTCTTTCTCTAAATAAAGAAAATAAATTAGATCTAATTAATCTTCTATATATACTATATGACCATAAAGTTCTTAAATATATAGGTGGTATAAACAAAATCATAGATATGATGAAGCAAAGTCAGCTGTTTATATCATCTATTAATACAAATATTTATGCTAAAGAATTGATTGATATTATTAATACAAATTACATTAAAAGATTAATGATTCAATATGGATATAATATAGTTCAACTAGCATTAATTGAAAAGTTACCAAGCTATTTATTATATAATAAAGCTACATATTATTTAAATTTTACTGTTAACAAAATTTCGAGAGAAAATCTTGACAACTTTAAGGATTTAATAGGACAGTTTTTACTTAAATCAACTACAGAAAAAAAAATAATTAATTCAAATATAAAACTTAAACAACTCTCTTACGGTTTTCAACAGCTTGATAAACTTACTAATGGTTTATCCTATGGAGATCTAATTATTATAGCTGGGCGCCCATCTATGGGCAAGACATCTTTTGCTATTAATATTGCCTATAATTTAATATCTAAATATCCTCTTAATCTTTGCATATTTAGCCTGGAAATGTCACGGAATCAAATTTTAAATAAATTGATGTCTATAGCATCTAAGATATCTGTGTCAAGAATTATATCAAATGATATTACTAAAAATGAATGGAATTTACTAAAAAAAATATGCAAATTTTTTCTGCGCCATGAGGTGTATATCTATGATACACCAAACGTATCTGTTGACTATATTGTATATACATGTCAACTTTTAGCAAAAGATAATCATTCTGTTCAAGTGATTATTATAGATTACTTGCAACTGATACAAACAGAACAAAAACAGAATACGAATCGATCACAAGAGCTTAGCTATATTACTAGAAAATTAAAAATATTAGCGCAACAATTAAATACACCCATAATGGTTTTATCTCAACTAAATCGTGGTATCGAAAATCGAATAAATAAAAAGCCTTTATTATCTGATTTGCGAGAAAGCGGTTGCATAGAATATAATATATTAATCAACATAAATAATATAAATTTAGTACACTTTAAATATTTATTAAGATATAAATTATATAATTTATTCTATAGTACAAATATAGATGAAATTAATATTTCATATAAATACAATTATAAATTAACATTAAATAATAGCACTATTACTACTACACATAATCATCTTTTACTTTATCATAATCAATGGCTATCTCAAGATAAAATACTAGAGAAAGAATTCATTTGCAAAAGTATAAAAAAGAATATTAAATATATTCATACTGTTAATATTTATTTCTTCAATAATTCGCACGTTTACGATATTAGTATACCAAAATATAGATATTTCATAAATAATAGAATTATTGTACACAATTCTATTGAACAGGATGCGGACATTGTGATGATTTTGCATAAAGACTCTGTAGAAAATCAAACTCATGAGAATAATTATTCTATTAATCTAGATATGACAATATGCAAAAATCGTAACGGACCAACAGGCTCATGTAGCTTATTATTTTATCCCCAAAGTACATACTTTGAAGACGTACAACAACAATAATTTTATTGTTGTTTTTTCTAATCATTTTTGTTATTATCGTTTAGTATGCCGGAATAGCTCAGTTGGTAGAGCAGTGGACTGAAAATCCTCGTGTCACCAGTTCAAATCTGGTTTCTGGCACTCATAATAACTAAAGAATTATATAATTCTTTAGTTATTATAATATATTATGAAGATAACATCTCTAACTTTTCTCCCAATAAAACAATTACATTTCCTTCATCTGTAACATCAACAACTGCTCTATCACCTGCTTTAATCTTCCCAGAAAGAACCTCCTCCGCCAAACTATCTTCTAATAATCTCATAACAGCTCTACGCAAAGGTCTGGCACCGTAACTAGGATTATATCCTTCGTCAACTAAACGATTCTTAAATCTTTCTGTTACTTCTAATTCTATTTCTTGTTGCCTAATACGATCAAATACTTCTTTTAGCATAATATCAGCTATTTCTCGAACCTCATCCTTAGTTAACTGTCTAAATACAATAATTTCATCTAAGCGATTAAGAAATTCAGGTCTAAAATATTGCTTAAGTTCTTCATTTACAAGGGATTTAATTCTATTATACTGAGATTCTGTCTGTGACTCTCCTAACTCAAATCCTAGACTACCTCCACCCTTTTCAATAACTTTTGAGCCTATATTTGACGTCATTATTAGAAGCGTATTTTTAAAATCAATTGTTCTGCCTTTGGCATCAGTCAAACGACCATCTTCTAATATTTGCAACAATAAGTTAAATATATCTGGATGAGCTTTTTCTATTTCGTCAAATAGAATAACTGTGTATGGCCTTTTTCTTACAGCTTCAGTCAGATAGCCACCTTCACTATAGCCTACATAACCAGGAGGTGAACCTATCAGTTTAGACACCGTATGACGCTCCATATATTCAGACATATCAAGTCTAACCATTGCCTCTTGAGCACCAAAAAAATATGAAGCTAAAGCTTTTGTTAGTTCTGTTTTTCCTACACCAGTTGGTCCAGAAAAAATAAAACTAGCTATTGGCCTATTAGGATTTTTTAAACCTACTCGGGCTCTCCTAATTGCACGAGAAACAGCTACTACAGCTTCATCCTGACCAATTATTCGACTATGTAATGTTTCTTCCATATGCATTAGTTTCTCAGATTCACTTTTAGTTAATTTTGTTACAGGTATACCCGTCCAAAAAGCAACTATCTCAGCAATATCCTCTTCTGTAACTACAGGATCTTCTATTTGTAAATCTGGTTCTGTTTTCTTGCTTTGAGCAATAGCAGCTATTTGAGCTTTAATCTCCATTTCTCTCGTTCGATATTGTTCTGCTTTTTCATATTTCTGTGCTCTTATTGCTTCATCTTTTGTTTTTAGTACTGTCCTAAGCTCTTTATCCAATTCTCTAGCTGCAGGAGGCAATTGAGAATTTAATAATCTAACACGCGAACCAGCTTCATCTATTAAATCTATTGCTTTATCTGGAAGGAAACGATCTGATATATATTGATTTGCATATTTAGCGGCTGCTGCTAAAGCATCATCAGACATCTTTAATTGGTGATGCTTTTCATATCTATCACGTAGACCAAACAATATTTCAATTGTCTCTTCAACACTCGGTTCACCGACCAATACAGGCTGAAAACGTCTTTCCAAAGCAGCATCTTTTTCTATATGTTTTCTATATTCCTCTAAAGTTGTTGCACCTATACACTGCAATTCACCTCTAGCTAATGCTGGCTTTAATAAATTTGCGGCATCAATAGCACCTTCTGCAGCACCTGCACCAATTAATGTATGAACTTCATCTATAACTAAGATAACATTATTAGCTGATTTAATTTCATCCATAATTCTTTTCAGTCGCTCTTCAAATTCTCCTCTATACTTGGTTCCAGCAACCAACAACCCAACATCTAAAGTTACGACGAATTTATCTTCTAAAATTACTGGTATGTCGCGATTTGCTATACGCTGTGCTAAGCCTTCAGCAATAGCTGTTTTACCTACACCTGGTTCACCTATTAAGACTGGATTATTTTTTGTTCTTCTACCCAAAATTTGGATTACTCTTTCAATCTCTTTTTGTCTACCTACTACTGGATCTAACACACCTTCTACAGCTAATTCAGTCAAATTCGAGCCAAATTCTTCTAATGTTGGAGTCTTACTTCTTGCTTGAAGATTACTATTACCATTAGTATTAGCTTCAGCATTATCCCCTAGCATTTGAATTACTTCTGTTCTTATAGAAGAGACATTAACAGCTAAATTTTCTAAAACTCTTGCAGCTACACCTTCTCCTTCTCTCACTAGTCCCATTAGAAGGTGCTCTGTACCTATATAATTATGACCTAATTGCCTAGCTTCTTCTAAAGATAATTCCAAAACACGTTTTGCTCTAGGAGTAAAAGGTATTTCAACAGCTACAAACCCTGATCCTCTTCCTATTATTTTTTCTACTTCTATTCTTGCGTCTTTTAAATTAACATTCATAGACTTAAGAACTTGAGCAGCTATACCTGTACCTTCACCTATTAGACCTAACAAAATTTGTTCTGTACCAACAAAATTATGGCCTAATCTTCTAGCTTCCTCTTGAGCTAGCATAATCACTTTTATAGCTTTTTCTGTAAAGCGTTCAAACATAATAAATAGAGCTAGAAATGAATTAAATTAATTACCTTTGATACTTATAGATAATAACATATATATTATAATAACTTAATAGAATATATAAAATTCTTTTTATAAAACAGCCCTTATATATAAAACTTCAATTGAAATTTTAACTTAATCAAAGATTCCGAGCATAAATTAAATAGCGTCTATAATAATTTTTGCTTAATAAGCATTGATTACTTAGAATATAAGCCAATCGAGAAGATGTACTGGTTGAAATCATATGATTATAATTTTGACATATACTAATAATAAAAAATACTATATAAAACGATAACAAAGTTTAAATACGTTATAATTATATAGCCTAACCATTGACTAATAACACTTAAATTGAATACAATAAAGCAAAATTTTATATTTATTTGCGCATTAATATCTGTATGAAAACTAAATATAGTCGTACTATTATAGAAAGTGTAGAAAAAAAATTCATAAAAGATGAGATACCTTTCTTAGAAGTAGGTGACAGTATACAAATAGGTGTACTGATTAAAGAAGGCAATAAAGAGCGTGTACAAACATCAGAAGGTGTTATTATATCTAGAAATAACCATAATCTAAATACAACTATAACTATTAGAAAAGTTCTACAAAATATAGGTGTAGAACGTGTATATTTGATACATTCTCCAAGAATTATTAACATAAAAATTATTAAAAAAGCAAAAGTGAGAAAAGCAAAATTATACTACTTGAGGAGTAGATCTGGTAAAGCAACAAGATTAAAACAAAAATTCAACTAAAGTATCACTGGTATTTATTGTCTAAGTTATAGAAACTAATTAAAGGATATATAACTCAGACGGTTAGAGTATCACGTTGACATCGTGAAAGTCACTGGTTCAAGTCCAGTTATATCCATCTCTAAAGTATCAAAAATTGCTTTTTGAGTAAAAATTTGATATTCTTGTTTCAGGGTCGGTGCCCGAGTGGTTAATGGGGGCGGACTGTAAATCCGCTGGCTTCGCCTACGTTGGTTCAAATCCAACCCGGCCCAATAGTAAATTTATAGCCCTTATAACTCAGTGGTAGAGTATCTTCTTGGTAAGAAGAAAGTAATGAGTTCGATTCTCATTAAGGGCTTCATATATATTACTAATTAACAGGTTTAATTGATACACTATTTTTTTGTACATGTTTTGTTATGCCTATCATTTGAGAATTGCTTTTGCCTGGAGCTACCATAGGATAACAATTTTCTTCTTGTTTGACTTGACAATCTAAAATAATGGGACCTTTATCTGTTAGAGCACTTTCTATAGCTGTACTTAAATCTTTACGCTTTTTTAATTTAATTCCTTTAATTCCAAAAGATTTGGCTAAATTTACAAAATCAGGTGAACCTTTTTCCATATTAGAATGTGAATATCTTTCACCATAGAAAGCTTGCTGCCATTGTCTAACCATACCTTGCCATTTATTGTTAATAATAACTATTTTAATAGGTAGCTGATATTGAGCAATAGTAGCTAGCTCTTGAATATTCATCTGAAAACTTGCATCACCTGTAATACAAATTACTTCTTTATCAGGATTAGCTACTTGTACTCCAATTGCTGCTGGTAAACCATAACCCATTGTGCCTAAACCTGCACTTGACATCCAATGACGAGGTAATACATTAATGAACTGTGCAGCCCACATTTGGTGTTGACCAACATCAGTTGTAAAGTAAGCTGATTTACTTAATTGAGATATTTGTGAAATAATTTCTTGTGGAGACAAATAGTCTACAGTTTTAGGAATTAGTAAAGGATATTGTTGTTTCCATATATTAATTCTTTCATTCCAAGATCTTGTTTGTTCTAGAACATGATTTATATCATTTACTTTAATATATGTCAAAATTTGACATAAAATATCCCTAACATCTCCTACTACAGCTATTTGCGGGATCCTATTTTTACCTAACTCAGCAGCATCAATATCTATATGTATTACTTGTGCATTGCAGGCAAATTCATCTAATTTTCCTGTAACTCTGTCATCAAAACGAGCACCTAAAGCTATTAATAAATCACATTCACTAACTGCATAGTTCGCATACGCTGTTCCATGCATTCCTAACATTCCTAAAGCAAGTTGATGGCTTTCATCTACAATCCCTTTGCCCATTAATGTAGTCGTTATAGGGATTCTAAAGTGATTAGCTATTTCTAAAACCTCTTGATGAGCTTGTGCAGTTATAGCACCTCCACCAATGTATAATAAAGGTTGACTTGATTGTAATAGCAAAGTAACTATTCTTGTAATTTCTTGACTTTTAGCTTTTATAAAAGGTCTACAACCAGGTAATTTAATTTTTCTTGGCTCAACTGGCTCATAAAAAAACTTTTCTAGACCTACATCTTTAGGTATATCGATTAGTACTGGTCCTGGGCGGCCGTGAGTAGATATATAAAAAGCTTCAGCCACTATACGAGACATATCTCGCGGATCTCTAACTACATATGAATGTTTCACTATTGGTAAAGTAATTCCAAAAATATCAACTTCTTGAAAAGCATCCGTTCCCATAAAAGGCCTTGCTACTTGTCCTGTAATTAAAACTAAGGGTACTGAATCCATTTGGGCATTAGCTATACCTGTAACTAAATTCGTTGCACCAGGACCTGATGTTGCGAAGCATACACCTGTTTTACCTGTAGATCTAGCATAACCATCTGCTGCGTGACATGCTCCTTGCTCATGTCTAGATAAGATATGTTTAATTAGACCTTTTTGCTCCCACATATATAATTCATCATATATAGGTAATATAGCACCACCTGGATAACCAAAGATGTAATCAACATTATGTCTGACTAAGCTATCGATCAAAGCAAAGGAACCCGTAGATTGACCATTGATATTTGTATCTATCATAAATAAAATTTTTCAAAGTATATATTAAATTAATAAAAGAAAGTAAAAAAGAGAATAGTAACTATATATATATTATATATGTTCAATTTTTATTATTTTTTTCTTATCGTTTTTTAATTCACATCTAACATAAGCCTTAATACTATATATATAAAGTATAGTAATGTTAGATTTAATACAATAATAAGTACAACTTGTTTTCTATTATTTAATGACTTAAAAACAGGTTGAAAAGTTGTCAAGAAAAACCCTATAAATACGCCTAATAAAAATCTAGGGAATTTAAGAATGTTATTCCAAAATGTTTGCATATGATATTGTGATATTTATTAATTCTTTTGTAAGATAAAATAGTGTATGATAGTGCTTTTATAGATTTTTTGTTACCTACTATACTATATAATTAAATATGTTAACAGATTCAAATCGTGTGCAAGTTTTAAGTGAAGCCTTACCATTTATACAAAAATTTTCTGGCCGTACTGTTGTAATTAAGTATGGGGGAGCAGCTATGAAAAATGATTTACTTAAAAATAAATTTATAGAAGATATATTATTTTTATCTTATATAGGTATTAAACCTATACTAGTTCATGGTGGTGGTCCTATTATTAACGCTTGGTTAAAAAAAGTGAATATCAAATCTCATTTTCAAAATGGCATACGTATTACTGATAAAGATACAATGGAAATTGTAGAAATGGTTTTAGTTGGAAAAATTAACAAGGAGTTAGTTACTTTAATAAATAAAAAACAAGGCTCTGCAATAGGCTTGTCAGGTAAAGATGGTAGGTTAATTGTAGCATCAAACTTATTTAGTGATCCTAATAATTTAGTTGGTTCAGTAAAAAAAGTGAATATCAAAGTTTTAGAGCTTTTGTTGGATTCAGGTTATATACCTATTGTTTCTAGTGTAGCTGCAGATGATCATGGTCAATCTTATAATATTAATGCAGATACAGTTGCGGGTGCACTTGCTGACGCTATACAAGCAGAAAAATTAATTTTATTAACAGATATTTTGGGCATAATGCGTAGCCCATCCAGGCCAGAAACATTAGAAAAGCATTTGACTATTAATCAGGTCAAAAGGCTCATAGATCAAAAAATAATAGTTGGTGGTATGATCCCTAAAGTTGATTGTTGTATTAAAGCTTTGCAAGGAAATGTAAAATCAGCACATATTATTGATGGCAGAGTCGAGCATGCTTTGTTGTTAGAAATATTAACAGCAGATGGTATAGGTTCTATGTTAACATTATAGATACTTGTTGATTTTTTTGATTAATGTTATATTTGTTTGAAGGCTCAGTAGCTCAGCTTGGTTAGAGCAGGGGACTCATAAGCCCAAGGTCGCAGGTTCAAATCCCGCCTGAGCCAAGAATATATAATAACTATTCTGAATGGAGAGGTGGCTGAGTGGTCGAAAGCGGCAGATTGCTAATCTGTTGTATGTTTTATTCATACCGAGGGTTCGAATCCCTTCTTCTCCTTATAATACAAATTCTTAATTTGACAAATCTAAATATAATATGGCACAATCCAATTAATTCAATGGGGACTGTAGTTCAACTGGTTAGAGCACCGCCCTGTCACGGCGGAAGTTGCGGGTTCGAATCCCGTCAGTCCCGTATCGCTAATTATGAATTAATACTTAACTCTTTGTTTGGAATAGGTGTATATTCATTGATAATTTGCCTAAACTCTTCACCATCAATAGTTTCTTTTTCAATAAGTAAATCAACTAATCGGTCAATTATTACTCTGTTTTCACGTATAATATTTATGGCCTTTTGATGACATTCCTCTATAATAGATTGAATTTGTTGATCTATTTTGATTGCAATTTCGTCTGAGTAATCTGAGGCGTTAGCCATACCTCTTCCTAGAAATGGATTAGATTCTTCACTTTCTAAAGATAAAGGTCCAATCTTGGACATACCAAATCGAGTTACCATTTGTCTAGCCATAGATGTAACTTGTTGTAAGTCATTGCTAGCACCTGTAGTCACTTCAGCATCCCCAAAAACAACTTCTTCAGCTGCACGTCCACCTAGAGCTCCCATAATTTTGCACAATATTTGTGATCTAGAAATTAAGCTAGGATCTTCAGATGGAGTAAACCATGTTAGACCTCTTGCCTGTCCTCGTGGTATTAATGTAACTTTTTGCACAGGATCGTGATCCTGGAGTAATGTTCCTACAACCGCATGTCCAATCTCGTGATATGCTATTAATCTTTTGCTTTTACTATCTACTAATGGCGTTCCTTCCATTCCAGCGACTACTCTATCTATGGATGAATCAATCTCATTTAGTGTAATACTTAACTTTCTTCTGCGAGCAGTTAATATGGCTGCTTCATTGAGCAAATTTGCTAAATCTGCCCCAGAGAAGCCAGGTGTTCTTCTTGCTATTGTATCTAGAGAAACAAGGCTATCTATTTTTTTATTGCGTGCATGTACTTTTAAGATAGCTAGTCTTCCTTTAAAATCGGGTACTTCGACGGATACCTGTCTATCAAAACGCCCAGGTCTTAGTAAAGCAGAGTCTAAAATATCAGCTCTGTTAGTAGCGGCAATAACTATGATACCGGTATTACCTTCAAATCCGTCCATTTCAGTAAGTAGTTGATTTAATGTTTGTTCTCTTTCATCGTTTCCCCCACCTATTCCTGTTCCTCTTTGTCTACCAACGGCATCAATTTCATCAATAAAGACAATGCAAGGTGCATTCTCTTTTGCTTTTTTAAATAAGTCTCTAACTCTTGACGCACCTACTCCAACAAACATCTCTACAAATTCAGATCCTGAAATACTGAAAAAAGGAACGTTGGCTTCACCTGCGATAGCTTTTGCTAAAAGTGTTTTACCTGTTCCAGGAGGACCAACTAGCAAGACACCTTTGGGTATTTTAGCACCTACTGCTGTAAAACATTCAGGCTGTTTAAGAAAAGTTACTACCTCTTCAAATTCTTCTTTAGCCTCGTCAATACCTGCAACGTCGTCAAATATTACTCCTGTTTTGGCTTCCATTTGAAATAATGCTTTAGATTTGCCAAATGACATAGCTTGTCCAGGACCTCCAGCTCCTCCGTTAGATCTTCTAAATAATAAAGCGAGCCCACCTATTAGAAATAATGGAAATAGAAGATTGCCTAATAAATTCCACAAAGCGCTTGTATTTCTTGTTGGGTGAGCATCTAGATCAACATTAGCTTTTCTTAGTTTACTAACTAATTCAGGTGCACTGGCCGGTAGCTCCACTCTAATTTTTTGTACTCGGTTGCCTAACTCGGGACCAACAGCTTCTATTATTGCTGTATGGCCGTTATCATACATATCAACTCTTTTAACCCACCCCATATCTAAGTATTCTAGAAAACGCCCATAAGTCATTCTTGAGCTAGCTATATTCGTATTTAATTCATTTGTAGTTGGAGCAAGAAATCCCTGCCATAAAAAAAAACTGACTACCATAATAGGTAGAGACCATAGTAAGAAGGTTTTCCAAGATAATTTCATAATAGATTTGTCTTATATATCGTGTCATATCAAACAAGTTTGATTTTTAATAGTTTTTAAAACTCTTTACATGAATTTAACATTTTTAAGATTTTGTCGGCAACTATAATGCCTTAAATATCTTTTTTCTAAATTTTGTCTTTACATAAGTTTATTTTTTTATTTTCCTAATTATATCTGTTATATCCTAATGTATATAGTTATACAGTGTTAATTAATTTATTAATATTATGATTCAAAAAGGTTCAATAGTTAAAATTTTAAGAAAAGAGTCTTACTGGTATCAAGATACAGGGACTGTAGTAAAGGTAGAAAAAGATATTAAATATCCTGTTGTAGTTCGTTTCTCAAATCAAACTTATAGTGGGTTGATTAATAATAATTTCGCGCAAGATGAAGTAATGGTTATGAATTAAAGATTTATCAAAAAGCATTACATTGTAATGCTTTTTTTATTAGCTACCTAATGTTGCCCAATCCACATCTACATTTTCTAAAATTAATGATGAGTTATATATCTGTAAAATAATAAGTAAAAATAAGAAAAATAACAGCATAAATACTGCCATAATAGGTGTTGTGCCCCAACCTGGAGCCACTTTACCATACTCTGAATTTAATGGTCTTAATATTTCCCCAAGTCTAGTTCTTAAAGCCATAGTATTTTGTAGTTTTTTTAGTCAGTAATATCTATAATATATTATAGAAATAAATTTATTCTATTTGTATTTAATATATGGAAACTGCAACAGTTCTTAGTATTTTCATTTCTAGTCTATTACTAGGAATCACAGTATATTCTATATACACTGCTTTTGGACCAATTTCTAAAGAACTACGGGATCCATTTGAAGAGCATGAAGAATAATAATGTCTTATGCTCTATTAGTGTAATTTTTTGATTCAATTAGTTAATCAAAAACTTTGTCTCTTCACTCTCAATTTAGATGTTATATTGAGAGTGATGTAAAAAATATTATTCTAATTTATTTTGCAATTCTTGGTGGATCTCTGAAGAAAATTGCAAAAAATATCACCATTAAGGTACCTACTAATAAAAATACATAAACTAGTGCTTCCATCTATATTTTCCCTACTATTTATATGTTTTAATTAAATTTATTTTATACTGCGCCTTGTTGTTTACTACTTCTATCACCTAATTTTTGAAAAGCTCCAAACTCTACTTGCTCTGTGACTTCTGCTCCTATACCTGCAAAAACATCTCTGAAAATAGTTCTAGATCCATGCCATAAATGCCCAAAGAAGAAAATTAATGCAAAATTTGCATGTCCAAATGTAAACCATCCTCTTGGGCTACTACGAAATACGCCATCTGATTCTAGGGTAGTTCTATCGAATTCAAAAACTTCGCCTAATTGTGCTTTACGTGCATATTTTTTTACGCTAGGTGCGTCATTGAATATTTTGCCATTTAACTTGCCGCCGTAAAAATTTACTGTTACTCCTACTTGCTCGATGCTATATTTAGACTCAGCTCTCCTGAATGGTATATCTGCTCGTATGATTCCATCTTTGTCAACTAAAATCACAGGAAAAGTCTCAAAAAACGCAGGCATACGTCTAACAGTTAATTCTCTTCCTTCTTTGTCTTGAAATATAGGGTGTCCTAGCCATGCTTCAGCAATACCATCACCTTTATCCATAGGTCCAGCTCTAAACAAACCTCCTTTAGCAGGATTATTTCCAATATAGTCATAAAAAGCTAATTTATCTGGAATTTTTGACCACGCTTCTTCAGCTGTAGTACCTTCGTTTAATGAATTTTCTACCCTTCTTTCTATCTCTTGTTGAAAATAACCGCTGTCCCATTGATACCTAGTAGGCCCAAATAATTCTAATGGTGTTGTAGCTGATCCATACCACATAGTTCCACAAGTTACGAAGGCACTAAAAAAAACAGCAGAAATACTACTTGATAGTACAGTCTCTATATTTCCCATTCTTAATGCTCTATATAGTCTTTGTGGTGGCCTAACTGTTAAATGAAATAAACCTGCTAGTATACCAACTGTACCAGCGGCTATATGATGAGAAGCAATACCGCTAGGATTAAAAGGATTAAAGCCATCTGGTCCCCATGCAGGTGCGACGGGTTGAACTTTTCCTGTTATACCATATGCATCTGATATCCATATACCAGGTCCAAATAATCCTGTTGTGTGGAAAGCACCAAAACCGAAGCATAATAAACTTGAAAGTAATAAATGGATACCAAAAATTTTTGGTAGATCTAGTGCTGGCTCACCTGTTCGAGGATCTCTAAACAGTTCTAAATCCCAGTAAACCCAGTGCCATATAGAAGCTAAGAAAAGCATGCCTGATAAAACAATATGTGTAATAGCTACTCCCTCGAAACTCCATAAGCCAGGATTAGATACACTTTCACCTGTAATACTCCAACCTCCCCAAGAGTCTGTCACACCTAATCTTGCCATAAAAGGCATCACAAACATTCCTTGTCTCCACATAGGGTTTAACACAGGGTCAGATGGATCAAAAACGGCTAACTCATATAAAGCCATAGAACCTGCCCATCCTGCTACCAGAGCAGTATGCATAAGATGAACAGAAATTAATCGTCCTGGGTCATTTAAAACAACTGTATGTACACGGTACCACGGTAGTCCCATTGAACTACATTCCTCCTAAAACAATTCGTTAACAATGTGTTTTTCTTACAATATTTTCTTGAAAATCTATATGCTATTATAACATTTCTGTACAACTTAAAGTATAATTTAGTATGATTTGTGTGAAATTACTTGTCTAGTATGGTAAAAACAAAGTAAACAAATCAAGCTCAATATAGCTAAATTATCTACTATATTTAAGTTCATCCAAATATTATGTATATAATAAATAGGATTTTCTATATATGCATAGCGAATACTTTCTATAGCATATGTAAGAGGATTAAGGCTTGCTAGAATTTGTAGCCAAGAAGGCATAAATGATAAAGGTGCTAATGCTGTACTTGAAAATAGAGTAGGTAGATTGATGATGAAAATCAGAGCTAAAAATTCTATGTGCCCAGGTAAGATAAAACCTAAGCAAATACTAAGACTAGCTATACTTAGTGTAATAAGTATGATAATGAGTAAAATAATTAGTAAATTTGAGATATATATTATATGATTTGTACTTACTATACTAAATACAATTATACTTAAAGTTTGTACTATAGTAACACTAGTAATAAAATATATTGATGAAAAGAGTAAACAATCTCGAGAGATTATAGGTGATGCTAATATACGATTCAGAAATCCAAATTCTCTATCAAACATCATGGGTAATCCAGCGTTAATAGCTCCACTGAAAGAAGTAAATACTATAATTCCTGGACTTAAAAAAACATTGTACTTTAGGTTTGTAACGAAAAAACCAATAGGAGCGTTTTGGAAAAGAGATCCAAATAGTATTAACCATAGCAAGGGCTGCATAATTCCAGCGATAAGTAAAGCAGGTCTCCTTTTTGCTTGTATATATAAGCGTTTAATTAATCCATGGATTTCGTTTTGCTTGTATAAATGGTTTGTATTCTGACTTATTATAGAAGTGGGTTGTAATTTCATGAATTAGTAGTATTTATATTCTAATGGTATTTAATTTTATATTAATTTTGTAAATTTATTTCGAAAATATTTGATCTTAATTTCATGAATTTATACTGTTTTGTATGTTAAAATATACGTACTTAGTATATATTAATTAATTTTATGATTTAATAGTTTCTAAAATAAAGTAAAACTAGATACTTTATTTATAAATTTAACATCTATTTATTTTAAGAGGTATAAAAGAATGGCAAGTTATGCAATAAAACTAATGATCGAAGGCAAAGTAGATAATATACAACAAATTAATTGCCCAGACGATGAGTATATATTAACTATTGCAGAAGCTGAAGGTATTGAGTTACCTGCTTCGTGTCGTTCAGGTGCTTGCTCTGCCTGTGCAGGTTTATTAGAAGAAGGTGAAGTTAACCAAGATGATCAGTCATTTTTAGACGATGAACAAGTAGATCAGGGTTTTATATTAACTTGTGTTGCTTCTCCTCTTTCTGATTGTACAATTAAAACACATCAAGAAGACGAAGTAGTTTGATTGATATTACTATAATTTACTTAGCTATGTATAAAGTGAGAATATTCTAATATTCTCACTATTTATTTTTTCAATAATTAAAGCTTTATTTCAATGTCGACACCAGCATGTATATTTAGTTTCATTAATGAATCTATAGTTTGTGAAGATGGCTCGTATATATCTATGATTTTTGTATGTGTTCTAATTTCAAAGTGCTCGCGAGAATCTTTATCTACGTGCGGAGATCGTAAAATACAGTAAATTTTACGCTTAGTAGGTATAGGTATAGGGCCGATAGTTTTTGCTTGGGTTCTATTGGCAGTTTGAATTATTTCTTGGCAGGATTCATTAAGTATATGGTAGTTATAGGCTTTAAGTTTAATCCTAATCTTATTTTCTATAGACATTTAATATTTTATTTATTATTTAAGTATTTTAGATACAACACCAGCTCCTACTGTCCTACCACCTTCACGAATAGCAAACCTCATACCCTGTTCAATAGCAATTGGATTGATTAATTCTGCACTCATTCTAATTCTATCACCAGGCATAACCATTTCTGCTTCAGAACCATCATCAGCTGTAAATTGTGTAATAGTTCCTGTTACATCAGTTGTTCTTACATAAAATTGAGGACGATATCCTGAAAAAAATGGAGTATGTCTTCCACCTTCGTCTTTCGTTAAAACATAAACTTCGGCTTCAAACTGTGTATGAGGTGTAATAGTTCCTGGTTGTGCTAAAACCATGCCTCGTTCGATATCTTTCTTTTGTACGCCACGTAACAAAATGCCTATATTATCCCCAGCCATGCCTTCATCGAGAGTTTTTTGAAACATTTCTAAGCCAGTAATTGTAGTTGTAGTTGTTTCTTTTAAACCTACTATTTCAACGCTGTCTCCTACTTTTATTATCCCTCTTTCAATTCTTCCAGTAGCTACAGTACCTCTTCCTGTTATTGAGAAAACATCTTCTACTGCCATTAGAAAAGTTTTTTCTGTATCTCTTACAGGAGTGGGTATATAAGTATCTATAGAATCCATCAAAGAATGTATTTTATCAACCCATTCATTTTCTCCTCTTTGTACAGATTCATTAGTATTGATAGCTTTTAATGCTAATAATGCAGATCCATAAACAAAAGGTATATCATCTCCTGGAAAATCATACTGTGTTAGTAATTCACGTACTTCTACGTCCACTAGTTCTAATAATTCTTCATCATCAACTTGATCTTGTTTATTTAGAAAAACTACTATATTTGGTACACCAACTTGTTTAGCTAATAATATGTGTTCTCGGGTTTGTGGCATAGGTCCATCTGCTGCAGAAACTACTAATATGGCTCCATCCATCTGTGCAGCTCCAGTGATCATATTTTTGATATAGTCAGCATGTCCAGGACAATCAACATGTGCATAGTGTCTATTGTCTGTTTCATATTCTACATGAGCTGTATTGATTGTGATTCCTCTTGCTTTTTCTTCTGGAGCAGCATCGATCTCATCGAATTTTTTCGCTTTGGTATTACTAGCAGCTGCAAGTGTAGCAGATATGGCAGCTGTTAATGTTGTTTTACCATGATCTACATGGCCAATTGTTCCTATATTTACATGAGGTTTCTTTCTTTCAAATTTTTCTCTTGCCATTTTATTTTTTCCTTATTAATTATGTTTAATAACGATAATGAGCAAATGCTTTATTTGCTTCTGCCATTCTATGAGTTTCTTCTTTTTTTCTAGTAGAATTACCGCTTTCATTATAAGCGTCCATTATCTCATTCGCTAGTTTAATAGCCATATTTTTACCAGATCTTTCACTGGCAAATTTAGTAAGCCACTTTAAAGCAAGATTAGTACCTCGATAAGCTCGAACTTCAATAGGTACTTGATATGTTGATCCACCAACTCTTCTGGCTTTTACTTCAACAATAGGAGTGATATTGCGAATAGCTTTCTCTAAAACTTCTAACGGTTCATAGGACGTTTTATCGCTAATAATTTCTAGAGCTTCATAAATTATTCTTCGTGCTAAACTTTTTTTTCCATGTTTAAGAATCCTAGATATAAGCATACTTATAAGTTTGCTGTTATATATTGGATCAGGAATTATAATTCTTCTTTTTGCTTTATTACGACGAGACATATAGTAAATATCTAAATAATTGTTATTTTAAGTTTTTGGTCTTTTTGTGCCATACTTTGACCTACTTTTGTGTCTATCTTTTACTCCCGATGCATCTAAAGTTCCTCGAACTACATGGTATCTTACCCCAGGTAAATCTTTGACGCGTCCTCCCCGTATTAATACTACAGAGTGTTCCTGGATATTATGCCCGATACCTGGTATATATGCTGTAACTTCGAATCCAGATGTTAGTCTTACTCTAGCTACTTTGCGTAAAGCAGAATTAGGTTTTTTAGGTGTTGTTGTATAAACTCTTGTGCATACTCCTCGTCTCTGAGGGCATGCTTTTAGCGCAGGAGATTTAGTTTTATTTTTGGATTGCTTTCTTTCTGACCTAACTAGTTGTTGAATCGTTGGCATTATATATTTAATATATTCATGTTTAGTTGAATATTCTTTACATTATAAAGATTGTATGATACCCTGTCAAACCTTGTAATTACACCATATTGTTATAGGATAAATATAGTAATATAAAATTATTTCAGTTTATATTTGCGCATAAACCTTTCTACTCTTCCTTCAGTATCTATGATCCTTTGAGAGCCTGTGAAAAAAGGGTGATTACCTGACCAAATATCAACGTGTAATTCAGGTTTAGTAGATCCTACAGTCATAATTGCTTTACCGTCACAATATACCTTAGATTCTGGATACCATGTTGGATGTGTACTCGCTTTTGCCATAATATTATAATGTGTATAAATTAAAAGAATTAACGTTTTGAGTATTGTGGTGCTTTTCGAGCTTTTCTTAAGCCGTATTTTTTCCTTTCTTTGGTTCTTGCATCTCTTGTTAAGAAGCCTTCTGCTTTGAGAGTTGTACGATTTTCAGGATTAATTCTACATAATGCACGTGCTAATCCTAATCTAATTGCATCTGCTTGCCCAGTTAAGCCACCCCCTTCTGTCTTTACGTGAATATCATATTCTTTACTTAGGCCTAATACTTTTAAAGGTGAGTAAGAAATACGTAGATAATTAGGGCTAAACTGTAAATATGATTCTCCGGGTAAACCATTAATAATAAGTTTACCTGAGCCAGGAATTAATTTAACACGTGCTACTGATGTTTTGCGTCTACCAGTACCAAAGTAATGTGCTTTGGTGATTGAATCTGTTATAGTCATCTTTATTTATTTCACTAAAATTTGTTCAGGTTTTTGGGCACTATGTGGATGAGTTTTGTTTCTATATACTTTAAGATTATTAAAGAGTTGTTTCCCTAAAGTGTTTTTGGGCAACATACCCTTAATGGATTTTTCAATAATTCTTTCAGGTAATCTGTTTTTTAGATTGGTAAAGTTTTCTACTTTTAATCCACCAGGATAGCCAGAGTGTTTTTTATATAATTTTTGTTTATCTTTTTTACCTGTTATTATAATATGTTCTGCATTAATTACAATAACATAAGTATTATTTATTATATGTGGCATATAATTAGTCTTATCTTTTCCTCGTAAAATAGTTGCAACTTCTGTGCTTAAACGCCCTAAATTTTTATTATGTGCATCGACTATATACCATTTATTCTGTTTATCTTTAATAGATGTTATATACGTTTTATTCATATATATTAGTTGTATTATAAGTAATTACTAGTTGATATAGATTTTTGTTTATATTTTCTCTCTCTGAGGTAAACTTATTCCAAGTTTTTCTTGCAATGCTTCAATTACTTCATCTGCAGATTTTTGCCCAAAATTTTTGATTTCTAATAATTCTTCTTGTGAATAATCTAGTAAATCTGATATAGAATGAATGTGAGCTCTTTTTAGACAATTGTATGCACGTACAGATAACTGTAATTCTTCGATAGGAACGGAATCAATAATTTGTTGCTGAGAAATAAGGTTCTCTTTCTTAGCTTCAAAGTTAATATTTTTTAGTGGATGAAATAAATCTGTTAGCACATTAGCTCCTTGACTTATTGCTTCTTGTGGAGATAAGCTGCCGTTTGTCCATATTTCAAGATATAATTTCTCTTGTATTAAGTTTGAGTTGATCCTTTTTTCTTCTATAGTATAATTAAATTTTGTGGCAGGCATAAACACAGCATCTATCTGTAAAAAGTCTATGGATTTATTGTCTATTCCTTTTTCTACTAACTTATATCCACTTCCTTGCTCTATGCGAAATTCCATTTCAAAGATAGTATTATTGCATATAGTGGCTATATACTGTTTAGGATCTATGATTTTTATATCTGGTGGTAGTTCAAATAGTCCAGCTGTTACAATAGCAGGGCCTTGTATTCGTAATCTACCTATTTGAGGTTCTTTGCTGTAACTCTTCAGCACTATTTCCTTAAGATTAAGTAATATTTCTAACACATCTTCACGCACACCTGTAATAGTAGAAAATTCATGATTTACTCCAGCAATTCTTACGGCTACTATGGCTGTTCCGTGTAAATCTGATAAAATTGTTCTCCTTAAAGAATTACCGACTGTAATACCTTGCCCTTGCTTTAAAGGTTCCAATACGAAATGCCCATATTGTGCTCGTGCACCGGATGTTTTTGACTCTACGCATTCTATATGAAAATGAGCCATGTAGTAGAATTATGTTATTCAGATTTATATATAAACAGACTATTAAGTTTGATATTATGTTTTAAGATAATTATACTCTTCTTTTCTTAGGTGGCCTACATCCGTTGTGCGGTACTGGCGTTATGTCTTTGATTAAAGTAATGATTATTCCAGCTGCCTCTAATGCTCTAATTGCAGTTTCACGCCCAGCACCAGGACCATTAACAAGTACTTCTGCTTGTTTCATGCCTTGTTCTATAGCTTGTCTAGCAGCTTTTTCTGCTGCAATTTGAGCTGCAAAAGGTGTGCTTTTTTTTGCCCCTTTGAAGCCGCTGGCTCCAGATGATGACCATGCAATAGTTTCACCAGCAATATCTGTAATAGTTATAATAGTATTGTTGAAAGTTGATTTTATATGAGCAATACCATTAATTATTTGTTTTCTTTGTTTACTTGATACTTTTTTCCCTTGTCTGGCCATGTTTTATTTGGTAGTTTTTAATAGTGATTATTCTATTTACGATTAGTTCTTTTATGATTGTTTCTTCTAGTTCTTCCATTAGTTCTTGTTCTTTGTCCTCTTAAAGGTAAATTATTTCTATGTCTTCTACCTCTGTAGGTTCCAATATCCATTAATCTTTTTATATTTATTGATTTTAATCTTTTTAGATCTCCTTCTATTTGATACTGTTCAGTTAATATTTGTCGAATTGATACAATTTCTTGATCATTAAGATCTTTGATTATAGTGTCAGGGTTAATTTTGGTTTTTTTTATAATTTCTTGAGAACGTGTGACTCCAATCCCATATATATAAGTTAAACCTACTTCTATTCTTTTATTTTTAGGTAAATCTATACCTGCTATTCTAGCCATATTTAATTTTATCCTTGTCTTTGCTTGTGTTTTGTATTTGTACAAATAACCATAACACGTCTATGTCTACGTATAATTCTACATTTATCGCATATTCTTTTTACGGATGGCCTAACTTTCATTGATTATGATAATTAATTTCTTATTATTTTGCTTATATAAATTTCAGACTTACTCCATCATATTATCATATTGTTGTGAGATAATATATGTTTGAATTTGTTTTGCAGTATCTATAGCTACGCTCACAAGAATTAATAGAGATGTTGCTCCAAATCCTTGAAAAGATTTATTATTTGTTATTGTTGATACAAATGGCGGTATCAATGCTATCATGAAAAGGAAAATAGCACCAAGAAAAGTAAGTTTGCTTAAAATATGATTTAAATATTTTGTAGTGTCTATTCCTGGCCTGATTCCTGGTATACTAGCTCCCATCTTTTTGAGATTTTTAGCTATATCTACAGGATTTAAGATTAAAGATGAATAGAAATAACTGAAGCTTATAATTAGCAAACAATATAATGGCAGATATAATAAACTATATGGTATAAACAATGAAAAAATACGCTGTAATATAGAGTTACTAGTTGTTCGCAGTAAGTAAGGTGGTAATGCAATAGCTGCAGAAGCAAAAATAATAGGCATTACACCTCCCTGATTAATTTTTAGTGGTATATAGCTTTGTGGATTTAGTTTACTCGTTTTACTTAGTTGCTTTGCTGAAACTATTGAAATTTTTCTTTTGCCTTCTTGGATCCCTATTGTACTAATTAATATAAATAAAAAAAATATCATTAAGACAAATAAACTAATAGTATTAGTGTTATTGTCAAAATTAATTTCGTAATTTTGTAAAGCTTTAGGTAAGCCTGATACAATGTTTTGAAAAATTAATAGTGATGCCCCGTTACCTATACCATATTCAGTAATTACTTCTGAAAACCACATAATAATTATAGATCCAGTAGTGAGTGTAAGAATACATTCTAAGGTAAAAGATAGGTTCCAATTGAATACGTATGGCTTTAACCAAAAAGCAATGCCAAGGCTTTGTAGAATAGCCCATATTACAGTAATATATCTAGTTATTTGATTAATCTGTTGTCTACCTAATTCTCCTTCTTCTTTTTGTAAATTTTCTAATTTAGGGACAACTTTGGTGAGTAATTGAATTACTATAGATGCATTAATATATGGAACGATTCCTAGGGCAAAAATACCAATTGTAGTAAATCCACCTCCTGCAAACAAATTCAAGAAGTTTAGTAAACCATTTTGTGTTAAGTGATTAGACCATGTATCATGATCTATGCCTGGTAGTGGAATAAATATCCCGAGTCTTGCAACTAATAAAATACTTAGAGTAGTAATAATTTTCTTTTGTAGTTGAGAGGGTGTTTTCATTTATTATTTTTGATATTAAAGCTCATATTTATTCACTTGAATTTTAATAGTATCATACACTATATATATAAATGTTCTACATTAATGTCTCTATTATCGGCAGTTTCTTTAAAGGTTTTTAAATTACTTAAAGCGTTTAATACAGCTCGGGCGTTATTCAGTGTATTATTAGATCTTAATTGTTTAGCTAATATATTTTTGACTCCAGCTAGTTCTAAAACTGTTCTAATAGATCCACCTGCAATTACTCCAGATCCAGTTGCAGAAGGTTTGATAATTACTTTTGCAGCTCCTGAAATTCCCTCTATCGGATGAGGTATTGAGTAAGATCTCGTTAAAGGTATTTGAATTATATGTTTTTTGGCGTCAGCAACACCTTTTTTGACAGCGCCAATTACATCACTAGCTTTACCTATTCCGACACCTATTTGGCCATTCTCATTACCTACTACTAAAACGGCTCTAAAGCTTAATTTTTTGCCTCCTTTGACTACTTTAGTTACTCTTTTTACTTGTACAACTCTTTCAGACCATGTTGTTTCTTGCTCTTTAAGTTTCGTGTTTTTTTTTCTTGTAATCATATGAAAATCCTCTAAAATATTAAACCTTCTTGTCTAGCTGCATCAGCTACAGCTTGGACTCTTCCATGATATGGTCGTTGACCGCGATCAAATACTATTTGATTAATTCCATGCTTCTTGGATTTGATAGCTATATTTTGGCCAACTATATGTGCTGTTTGACAATTAGCCCCAGACTTTATTTGATTTTTTAATTCTTTGGATATACTAGAGCTACTAAGTAGAATTTTGCAATTTATGTCATCTATTATTTGTGCATATATATGTTTATTAGATTTAAATACATACAGACGAGGACGTTCAATGGTCACCTTTATTTTTTTTTTCATATCATTATTTAATTTTAAATATATTGTTTACTTACCAGCTTTACCAACTTTTCTTTTAATAATTTCTTTATGGTATCGAATACCTTTTCCTTTATATGGTTCGGGAGGCCTTATCGATCGAATTTTTGCTGCTGTTTGCCCTACTAGTTCTTTATTAATTCCTACTACAGTAATAAGATTATTGTTTTCTACTTTAATTGATATACTGTTTTCAGGCTTTATAACTATAGGATGGCTATAACCAACATTAAGTACTAAGTCATTACCATCCATTTGACACCTGTAGCCAACACCATGGATTTCTAATTGTTTTGAAAATCCATTAGATACTCCTGTTACCATATTGTTAACTACTGTTCTAGAGAGTCCATATAACGCTTGTGTTTTATTATTATTATTGGTTTTTCTTAATTGAAGGGTTCTGTTGCTCTCTATTATTTTTATACATTCCGGCAATGTATATATTAGTTTTCCTTTTGGTCCTTGAATTTTAATATCAGAACCATCAATAGATGTTTCTATTTGTTCAGGTAGATTAATAAACTTTTTCCCGATTCTAGACATAATAATTATTAATTAGATTGAATTTACCATATATAGCATAAAACTTCGCCGCCTAGTCCACGGTGTCTAGCATTTTTATCTGTCATAACTCCTCTAGATGTTGAAATAATAGCTATGCCTATACCGTCAAGTACATGTGGTATTTCTTTATGATTAGCGTATACCCTAAGTCCAGGTTTACTAATCCTTTTTAGTGAAGTAATTGTAGGTTGTCTGTGATTACCTTTGTATTTCAATGATATCAATAAATACTTTCGAAATTTATTTTTAATTTCTTCAAATTCATATATAAAACCTTCTTCTTTTAACACACTTACTATATCACGAATTATATGTGTTGAAGGTACTTGTACTATCTGATGTCTTGCTAAATTGGCGTTACGTATGCGTGTTAACATATCTGAAATCGTATCATTAACCATAATTATATAATCTCCTGTTTATTTAAAAGGCATGCCAAATCCCTTGAGTAAAGCAAAACTTTCAGTATCATTTTTTGCTGTTGTTACAATAGCAATGTCTATACCTCTAATTTTGTCAATATTATCATATTCTATTTCTGGAAATATTAGCTGCTCTTGAATGCCAAGATTATAATTACCACGACCATCGAAGCTTTTACTATTGATTCCTCGAAAGTCTCTAATACGTGGTAGTGCTAAGTTAATTAATTTATTTAAGAAGTCATACATTTTATCTCTCCTTAACGTAACCATTAAACCTATTGGTACATTATCTCTAATTTTAAATCCAGCGATAGATTTTTTAGTTCTTGTTATGATAGGTTTTTGACCAGTGATTAATGTCAGCTCTTGTATACTATTTTCTAACGCTTTAGAGTTTTGTGCAGCTTCACCTAAGCCTCTATTTATAATTATTTTGGTAACTTTTGGTATTTCATGAATGTTTTTGTATTTAAATTCTTGAAGTAGATTATGGCAAATTTTTTCTTGGTACAATTGTTTAAATGAGTTTTTCATAAGTACTTTGATTATTTTTGTATATTTAATTTACCTTATTCTCATTATATTTTATGACATTAGAGCTGTGTATGGGTTTTTCAATTAGAATAATTTCACCATTTTCACCTTCTTTTTTAGGTTTTACGTGCTTTGTAGCTGTATTTAAATTTTCAACAATAATAGTGTTTTTTTTATATATAATATTTTTTATATTGCCTATTTCCCCTGCATATTTACCTGAAATAATCTTAACCTTGTCACCTTTATGAACGTGTATTTTCCCATATTTTTTTTTGATTTTTTGCATTATACTACCTCAGAGGCTAGTGAAATAATTTTTGAGAAATATTTATCGCGTAATTCTCTTGCTATTGGTCCGAATACTCGTGTACCTCTAGGATTATTCTCTTGATTAATAATAATGGCTGCATTGTCATCAAAACGAATGCTCATGCCATCTTCTCGTCTAGATGTTTTTCTGGTTCTTACAATAACAGCTCTAACAATATCAGATTTTTTAATAGGCATATTTGGAGATGCATCTTTTACAACTCCAATAATTATATCTCCAAGCCCAGCATATTTAGGATTACTAGTACCTAAGACTTGAATACACATAATTTTACGAGCTCCGCTATTATCTGCGATATTTAAATAACTTTGAGTTTGTATCATTTGATTTTATGGATAAATTTCCAGCGCTTACTTTTACTTAGTGGTCTTGTCTGTTTTATTTGTATAGTATCCCCTATATTGCATACATTCTGTTCGTCATGAACGTAATATTTATTTGTTTTTGAAATAATTTTATTATATTTCCTGTGTGTGATTTTGGTTTTCACTATAACTGTAATTGTTTTATCAGCTTTATTACTAATAACTGTTCCTGTAGTGTGTTGGCTAGGCATATGAGTTTTTTTATAATTTATTAATTTGACTTTTAATAGTTAATAATTGTGCTAGCTTGCGCTTTGTGTGTTTAAATAAGTGAGATTTTATATCTTGCTGTGTTTTTCGTTTAATACTTAAGTTTAAGAGCTCTCTCTTTGTAGCTATGATTTCTTCTTTTATCTCTGTTATGTTATACTTATTGACTTCATTTATATTAGGTAATCCCATAATAAAACTTTTCTTAATTTGTAATGAATTTAGTTTTGACAGGTAGTTTATAAGATGCTAGTTTCATAGCTCTTTGTGCAATTATTTCAGGTACTCCTGAAATTTCGAATAAAATATGTCCAGGTTTAATAACAGCTACCCAGTATTCAGGTGACCCTTTCCCAGAGCCCATTCTAGTCTCAGCAGGCCTAGCAGTTACTGGTTTATCGGGAAAGACACGTATCCATAATTTACCTCCTCTTTTTACATATCTAGTGATAGTTCTTCTAGTAGCTTCAATTTGTCTAGATGTTAACCATTTAGCTTCTAAACTTTGTAGTGCATATTCTCCAAAGCAAATAGTATTGCCTTTACTTGCTTTTCCTTGTATACGTCCACGATGCTGTTTGCGAAATTTAGTTCTTTTAGGGCTTAGCATAGTAATTTCATTTTATATTACGTTGATTCTGAATCTCTCGAGCTATATTCTTTAATTGGTTTTTTGAAGTTTTCTCCTTTAAACATCCAAACTTTAATGCCTAATGTACCGTATATAGTTTGTGCAATTTTATAGGAATAATCTATATTAGCTCGTAGCGTTTGTAGTGGAACACGACCTTCTCTAATCCATTCACTCCGTGCTATCTCAGCTCCATTGAGTCTTCCTGCAACTTGAATTTTAATCCCTTGTATATTAGCTTTTTGTGATCTTTGTATTCCTTGCCTAACAGCTCTACGGAAAGCTACTCTTTTTTCTAATTGTTGTGCTATGAATTCTGCTATTAATGCTGCATGTGTGTCTGGTTCAGTTACTTCTATAACATTTATACGAATTTGCTTATCGTCTTTTAGTTTCTTTTCTAGAATAATCCTTAAGCTTTCTATACCCGTACCCATTCTACCTAGAACTACTCCAGGTCTTGCTGTATATATTTTTACTTCTATTTGATCAACTTTTCTACTAATGTAAACTAAAGAGATACTAGCATTTTTTAATTCTGACTCTACAGTATTTCGTATTATATAGTCTTCTTCTAAGAATTTTGGATAAAATTTTGTCTTAGAAAACCAAGAAGATCTATGTGCTTGTGTAGTATTAATTCTAAAGCCTAAAGGATGTATTTTTTGTCCCATAATTTTATATTTCTACAAGAAAATAAGTCTAGTATTTATTGCAATGTGATTGTTATATGACAAGTTGGTTTATGTATTGGAAATGCTCTACCCTGTGCTCTTGGTTGAATACGTTTAATTTTAGGGCCTTGATTTGCATATGCTTCTACTATAATTAGATCCTTTTTAATTATACTGTCAAAATTACTTGCTGCTGATTCTAAGGTCTTTTTTATGTTATCACATGGTTTATAGGGCATAAATTGTAAAATTAATAGTGCTTCTTGGTAATTTTTACCTCTAATTTGATCTAAAACCCTTCTTACTTTGTTTGGTGATAAGCGTAAATATTTGCTTATAGCTTTACTGTTTTTTGTCATTAAGATTTTACCTCCTTGCTTTTCGGTCACTTTTTATATGACTTCTGAAATTTCTGGTTGGTACAAATTCGCCTAATTTATGGCCTACCATCTGATCTGATATAAAGACAGGATAATGTTGTTTCCCATTATAGACAGCTATCGTATGACCAACCATATCAGGTATTATTGTAGATGATCTAGACCATGTCTTTACGGTTTCTTTTGATTTTTGCTTATTTAGTTGGTTGATTCTATTTAGAAGGTTGAATTCTATGTATGGTCCTTTTAATAAAGATCTTGGCATACTTTAAATTAATTGATTTTATTATTTACGTCTTCTTAATATATAAGGATTGCTGTACTTCTTCTTTGAGCGTGTTTTCATGCCTAAAGCAGGTTTCCCCCAAGGTGTTAATGGTTTAGGACGACCAATTGGAGATCGTCCTTCTCCTCCTCCATGTGGATGATCTATTGGATTCATCACAACTCCTCTGACTTTAGGTTTTTTACCTAGCCATCGATTTCTTCCTGCCTTACCTATACTAATATTATTCGCATCTATATTTCCTACTTGCCCGATTGTTGCATAACATTCTTTTTTTATTATTCTTACTTCACTAGAAGGTAATTTTAGAGTAACTGAATCACCTTCTTTTGCTACGATTTGCGCGTAAGTTCCAGCTGCTCGTACTATTTGTCCTCCTTTCTTAGGTTTTATTTCTATATTATGTACTGCTGTACCTAATGGTATTGAACTTAATGGTAATGCATTTCCAACTTCTATAGGTGCATTTATTCCTGCTAGAATGATACTTCCAATATTAAGAGATCTAGGATGTAAGATATACCTTTTATCGCCATCTTCATAAGATATTAGTGCTATTCTTGCATTTCGGTTAGGATCATATTCTATATTAACTACTTTACCCTGCACATTAATTTTATTGCGTTTAAAATCAATTAAACGATATCTTTTTTTGTGTCCTCCTCCTCTATGTCTTGATGTGATTAGGCCTTGGTTGTTATGGCCTTTTGATCTATGATTCTTTATGATTAAAGATTTCTCGGGCTTGTTTCTACTAATTTCGTTAAAGGTTGAAACTGTTCTATTGCGTGTACCAGGTGTGTATGCTTTATATAAACGAATTGCCATAATGTAAATCAATATATTGCTTGATTAATTTTCAGGGAATAGATTAATAGTGTTACCATCATGTAGTGTAACTATAGCTTTCTTATAGCTAGATTTTCTACCTATAAATTTCCCTACTCTACGTTTTTTATCTGGTTGATTAGAAGTGTTTATATTTTTTACTTTTACCTGAAATATATATTCTATTGCCATTTTAATAAGAGATTTGTTAGCTTTTTTAGAAACAGCGAAACTATATTGATTTTCCTCAATCAGTTTTGTAGTTTTATCTGTTAGTAAAGGATATTTAATTAATTCTATTAGTTGCTCCTCTGAATATTTTTTATTAGTCATATGTTTTATTAATGTCCTTCAAAGCTTGAGTATCTATGATTAATTTGTTTGCTCTAATAAGAGATAGTATATTAAGCTGTTTGCTCTCAATCAATTCTACATTTTTTAAATTTCTAAGAGATAGGTATAGATTATGGTCTTTTTTACTTACAATAATTAATATATACTCATTTTGACTACTAAGACCCAAAAGATTTAATTCCTTGATAATAATTTTGGTACTAGGTTTATTAATAATTTTGTTGAAATTATTGGTAATGATTGTTTTATCTCTTTTGTTATATATTAAATTCCGTAAGGCTAATCGTTTCTCTTTTATATTAATCTTTTTTGTATATTTTTTTGATAGAGGACCAAAAATAACTCCTCCGCCTTTCCACAAAGGTGAGCGAGTCGATCCAGCCCTAGCTCTTCCTGTACCTTTTTGTTTCCATGGTTTACGTCCTCCTCCTCGTACTTTGCTTCTTGTTTTTGTATGAGCGTTACCTTGTCTCTTATTATTTAATTGATTTGTTAGAGCTTTATGCACAGAGTATAAAGCTTGTTTAGTTGAATCACTAATTTTTAGTGTAATCTGATGCGTACCTTCTTCATTGTTTTTAGAGTCAATGATGGGATAAAATATTTCTGTGTATTTAACCATGTTTTTATTGTGATTTAATACTAATTAAGTTGCCTGCTTTGCCTGGAATATTACCTTTTACTATAATTAGATTGCTATCTGAATTGATATCAATAACAGTAAGATTTTTAATGGTTGTTTTTTTTCCTCCCATTCTACCAGCCATCTTTTTGCCCGGAAATACTCGTCCAGGTGTTGTTCCAGCTCCTATAGATCCTGGTTGTCTATGATTTTTTGATCCATGCGACATAGGACCTCTATCAAAATGGTGCCTTTTTTGATATCCAGTAAACCCTCGTCCTATACTAAGTCCGCAAACATTTACTAAGGTGCCTATTTGAAATTTATCAACATTAATTTTAGCGCCTAATTTAATGTTTTCTAGTGAATTTATTCTATACTCACATAAGTGTTTCAATGGACGTATATTAGACTTTCTAAAATGACCATTCTCTGCTTTATTAATTTTATGTTCATGAGTGTCTATATACCCTATTTGTATTGCTTGATATCCATCTTTTTCTTGGGTTTTAATATGTGTAATAATACATGGACCAGCTTGTAATATAGTGACAGGTATAATGTTACCAGAGTTGTCAAATATTTGAGTCATGCCAATTTTTTTCCCTAACAGACCAATAGACATAATTAGTTTATTTTTATTCTTTCTGTAAGATTTTTACGCACAGGCTTAAGTGAATTGAATATTTACTATACTATTATCTTGTAAATCACTAGAATTTTCAAGCAAAATAATAAAATTTATTTTATTTTCATCTTTGGTTCGGTAAACACGTCTTTATTTATCTATAAATATAT